TGGATTTCCACAAAACAAAAGAGAACCCTTTTTCACACTTCCTATGTTTAGTCTGATAGTAAATAAGATATTCCAATAAAAATAAAGAATTGTGGATCGAATGACTATTCATTTATTGTATTTTTATGCAAATAGGGGGCAAGAAAACTCTATGGAAAGATGGTGGTTTAATTCGATGGTGTTTAAGAAAGAGTTAGAACGCAGGTATGGGATAAAGAAATCAACGGACAATCTTGGTTCTCTTGAAAATACTAGTGAAAGTGAAGATCCGAATCGAAAAGGTAGGGCTAAAAAGATTCACAGTTGGAGGGGTCGTGACAATTCTAGTTACAGTAATGTCGATCGTTTATTTGGCGTCAAAGACATTCGGAATTTCATCTCTGATGAGACTTTTTTAGTTAGGGATAGTAATGGAGACAGTTATTCTATCTATTTTGATATTGAAAATCAGATTTTTGAGATTGACAATGACCATTCTTTTCTGAGTAAACTAGAAAAAGAACTTTCTAGTTATATGAATAATGGATCTACGAGTGAAGATTCCTTATACAATCGTTACATGTATGATACTCAATCTAGTTGGAATAATCACATTACTAGTTGCATTGATAGTTATCTCCAGTCTCAAATCTCTATTGATACGCCCATTGTAAGTGATAGTAGTGACGGTTACATTTCTAGGTGCCTTTTTGATAAACGTAGAGCTTGTAGTGAAAGCGCGGGGTCCAGTATACGAACCCACGCGAATAGTAGTGATTTAACTCTAAAAGAAAGGCCTAATGATCTCGATGCAACTCAAAAATACAGGCATTTGTGGGTTCAATGTGAAAATTGTTATGGATTAAATTATAAGAAATTTTTGAAATTAAAAATGAATATTTGTGAACAATGTGGATATCATTTGAAAATGAGTAGTTCAGAAAGAATCGAAGTTTCGATTGATCCCGGTACTTGGGATCCTATGGATGAAGACATGGTCTCTCTGGATCCCATTGGATTTCATTCGGAGGAGGAGCCTTATAAAGATCGTATTGATTCTTATCAAAGAAAGACAGGATTAACTGAGGCTGTTCAAACAGGCGTAGGTCAACTAAATGGTATTCCCGTAGCAATCGGGGTTATGGATTTTCAGTTTATGGGGGGTAGTATGGGATCCGTAGTCGGGGAGAAAATTACCCGTTTGATTGAGTACGCTACCAATGAATTTCTACCTCTTATTATAGTGTGCGCTTCGGGGGGGGCGCGCATGCAAGAAGGAAGTTTGAGCTTGATGCAAATGGCTAAAATATCGTCTGTTTTATATGATTATCAATTAAATAAAAAATTATTATATATATCAATCCTTACATCTCCTACTACTGGTGGGGTAACGGCTAGTTTTGGTATGTTGGGAGATATCATTATTGCCGAACCAAATTCCTACATTGCATTTGCGGGTAAAAGAGTAATTGAACAAACATTGAATAAAACAGTACCCGAAGGTTCACAAGCGGCTGAATATTTATTCCAGAAAGGCTTATTCGACCTAATCGTACCACGTAATCTTTTAAAAAGCATTCTGAGTGAGTTATTTAAGTTCCACGCCTTCTTTCCTTTGAATTCCAATTCAATCAATTAGAGAGCACTAAGCTCAATTATTTTATTTGTTAGTTAACTTATCGGACTCAAAGGAAATAAGATAAGAATGGAGCTTTCTTTGGTGACCTAAGATCTAATTGTAGAAAGAATCAAAAGCGGCGGATAACTCTTTTTTTTTTACCTAGATTCCCGATTACTAATTAAGAAGTCTCTATCAAGAAGATAAAAGATAGATATATAGTTTTGTATCTTTCTCTATCCCCCAAAAAGCCCATTTTTATTAAAAATTCAGGTTGTGTCGCATCCTAATGAATCTTTCTATAATTTGTAAGAAACTCTTTTTTTATTAAGACACGAACAAAACACAAAGAAATGAAGAAAAATAATAAAGTTGATTATCATACGTATCTTTCATGTAGATAGATGAATAAGTCCATTTATTTATTTAGTTATACATTCCTTGGACTTATTCTATATACTCACTTAGATACTTATATTTTATTTGTAATAATAAGAATTTTCAAATGGAATTAATTAATAATAACTACGAATTCATAATAATTACAATCCTTAATTATAAATTATAATTAGTATAAATATAAAATATAATATTAAAAAAAATAATAACAGGTACAAATAGTAAATCGGGGTACCCATTTTATGATAACTTTTAATTTTCCCTCTATTTTTGTGCCTTTAGTAGGCCTAGTATTTCCGGCAATTGCAATGGCTTCTTTATTTCTTCATGTTCAAAAAAATAAGATTGTTTAGATCGGGGGGGTCAAACCTCATTCGTTTTTTTTGAAACTTAGACTTGTAGTATAAGACAGAGATTTATTTCGGGAAATATGGTATAACATGTGATTTCCGCCGAACATAAAGGAAAAAGCTCTTATGCTTGCAGAAAATGATCTACGGGTTAGCTAGTTTCAAATAGAGCAGGATCGCGGGATGCCTAAAATGGAAAATTGGTGGATCTATATGTATATCAATATGTATATTGGGATGATATGAAGGGTATGTTATTATTTTAGATCTAACCAATTTGATGAATTTTTCCTAAAGGTTGCCATCAAACTAGTGCTGGTTCACATCAAACTAGCACTAGTTCATGAGAGTTCCTTCGGAAACAAAAAAAGTCAAGTCAAAATCATTGGGGGTATTCTCTCAATTCCAATAAAATGCAATCGGATCAAGTATGAGTTGGCGATCAGAACATATATGGATAGAACTTATAACGGGGTCTCGAAAACTAAGTAATTTTTGCTGGGCCCTTATCGTTTTTTTAGGTTCATTAGGATTCTTATTGGTTGGAACTTCCAGTTATCTTGGTAGAAATTTGATATCTTTTGTTCCGTCTCAGCAAATCCTTTTTTTTCCACAAGGAATCGTAATGTCTTTCTACGGGATCGCGGGACTCTTTATTAGTTCCTATTTATGGTGCACAATTTCCTGGAATGTAGGTAGTGGTTATGATCGATTCGATAGAAAGGAAGGAGTAGTGTGTATTTTTCGTTGGGGATTTCCTGGAAAAAATCGTCGCATATTCCTCCGCTTCCTTATAAAAGATATTCAGTCTGTTAGAATAGAAGTGAAAGAGGGTATTTATGCTCGTCGTGTCCTTTATATGGACATCAGAGGCCGGGGGGTTATTCCGTTGACCCGGACTGATGAGAATTTGACTCCACGAGAAATTGAACAAAAAGCAGCGGAATTGGCCTATTTCTTGCGCGTACCAATTGAAGTCTTTTGAGAAAAGAAACTGGGCTGAAAAACGAATGCTTTCTCAGCAGGATAGAAAAAATGTAAGAATCCTGTTTTTTCTATAAGATAACTTAATGGAAGTTTCGTCAGAACCTTCAGTCCAACCAAAGCCGACGTATATGGAACAACCATAAAACAAAACTATTTTTTTTAAATTAACTATTTGTTGGAAGTGGTACTTTAGATGCAGATAAATCATATCTTGTAAATTATTTCCTTTTTGTCTTTTTTATCCTTCCTTTCATTTGTGTTCTTTACTAACCAATAATGGGTTTTCTTAATAATGAAAAATGGCCTATTTCTGTCTTGTTTTTCCACTCATTTTTTTGATCATCACAATATCTAATATTTCGAAATATTAGATATTGTGATAGAAGAGGAGTTCTTTCGGGCATTCATCCAAAGGAAACACTTGTTTGGAATTTGATGAATTGAGATGTCTGGAAACAATATTTTTGATTATTTCTTCATTCAAATTCGAAGTGGAATCTTAGTCTAGTTCTGTATTCTTTCTAGATTCAAACAAAATAAAAAAAAGATTCATTTGATACCTTATCTCGAACCCGTGTTTGAAAGAAATATTCGATCACGTAGAGTCGACAAATCAAATAGGTTCATTATAAATTCACAGGCGAAAAATGGCAAAAAAGAAAGCATTCACTCCTCTTTTCTATCTTGCATCTATAGTATTTTTGCCTTGGTGGATTTCTCTCTCATTTACTAAAAGTATGGAATCTTGGATTACTAATTGGTCGAATACTGGTCAATCCGAAATTTTTTTGAATGATATTCAAGAAAAAAGTCTTCTAGAAAAGTTCATAGAATTAGAGGAAATCCTCTTTTTCGACGAAATGATCAAGGAATACTCGGAGACACATCTACAAAAGCTTCCTATAGGAATCCACAAAGAAACGATCCAATTAATCAAGATACACAATGAGGATCATATTCATACAATTTTGCACTTCTCGACAAATATAATCTGTTTTGTTATTCTAAGCGGTTATTCTATTTTAGGTAATGAAGAACTTGTTATTCTTAACTCTTGGGCTCAGGAATTCCTATATAATTTAAGTGATACAGTAAAAGCCTTTTCGATTCTTTTATTAACCGATTTGTGTATCGGATTTCATTCACCACACGGTTGGGAACTGATGATTGGTTCTGTCTACAAAGATTTTGGATTTGTTCATAATGATCAAATTATATCTGGTCTTGTTTCCACTTTTCCAGTTATTCTCGATACTATTTTTAAATATTGGATTTTCCGTTATTTAAATCGTGTATCTCCGTCACTTGTAGTTATTTATCATTCAATAAATGATTGATAAATGATCAACCGATATTAATCTACTTCAATCAGAATTTTGTCTTTGTAGTTCTACATAAGGATTAAAAACTTCTATCCGGGGGGATTTTCATCCTATCGTATTCCAGTAATAAAACGATTCCAGTAAATAGCAAAATCGTGGATAGGGAACTATACTGGCGACCTACCCAATTTATTGTAGAAATTTTCGGATCAATGATTAGACCATGCAAACTAGAAATACTTTTTCTTGGATAAAGGAACAGATTACTCGATCTATTTCCGTATCGCTCATGATATATATCATAACTCGGACATCGATTTCAAGGGCATATCCCATTTTTGCGCA